ATTCTTGAAATAAACAACCCGCACACACTCCCTTTCCAAAAAAGATCAATACACCAATCACTATACTGAGATTTATTAGATTTGTTGCTAAAATATCGGTATTAACCCCGAAACTCTCGGCGGATGGCCAGTGACCCAAGAAAACGAAAGAATCGGTTACATTTTTCATACGATCTCCTTTTATAGATAAACTCAAAAAAGCATTGTGCTGTTTCACTTATTTATTACTTCGAAATTGAATAAATCGAAAATACGTTCGAAATAAATTTCATGAATTTTTTTTTCAGTTGAGATTCCCAATACCCAAAATACTAAAATTATTTTTTATTCGAATTAATTCCAATAAAATAAAATAAAATTAGGTACTAGGTTTGATGTGAATTGCGAAATAGCTCTTTTGTTCGAGCACTTCTGCTTTTCTTTCGACTAAGGAAGGGGAAGGACTTATTTGAAGATGAAGAATTAGTGTTACCCACTCGTTTTCTTCCTTCCTTCCCCTGGGTTATTTTCGGAATGAATAAGTCTAAGTAATTGTGTAGGGGCGAAACTTTTTTTTCATATAATGTGAAAAAACAACCTGCACGTCCAATTTATTTTCCTTTTATTGGATTAAACAAAAGGATTTGCAAATAAAAGGGCTAATGCGACAACCAATCCATAAATTGTTAAAGCTTCCATAAAAGCTAAACTAAGTAATAAAGTACCTCGTATTTTTCCCTCTGCCTCGGGCTGTCTCGCAATACCTTCTACAGCTTGGCCTGCAGCAGTACCTTGACCAACTCCAGGTCCAATAGAAGCAAGCCCTACAGCCAATCCAGCAGCAATAACGGAAGCGGCAGAAATCAGTGGATTCATGATAGATAAGTTCCTCACACACAAAAAAAAAAATAAATGGTTAATGATACAATCAACCAATGAATTAGGACTTAATTATTCCATTGAAATATCCATCCAGTAGAAAGAATAAAAAATGCCAAATTTTAATGAATATCTATATTATTAAAATATTAATTAATATTAAATATTAATATAATATTTTTGAATCATTAGAAAGACTTCATCTTTTAGTGCAAATGAAAAAGTGGTTCATATATAACTTGTCAATATCTAATATAAAATATACGTATGTTTCTTACATAACGTAAACCGCCTATTGTCTCGTAAATGAAATAGGATTTTCTAATCATTCTGCGAAACATCTAATCGAAAAAACGGAACTTATAAGTATTAGATTCCACATATCTAGCGTAACCACTGTCGACTAACCAACCACTTTTTTTATACATCTCGACTCTAATATCTTTTTTTCTATTACCATTAGATTCTATCTTAATAGAATCTAATGGTAATAGAGTCTCTTGAGCCACATTGGATCTAAACTAAAAAACTCTTCCTAAGACTAATCAATGATGACCCTCCATGGATTCGCCTATATAAGCTGCGGCTAAAGTTGCAAAAATAAGAGCCTGAATCCCACTTGTAAATAATCCGAGAAACATGACAGGTATAGGAACCACTAAAGGTACTAAAGAAACAAGAACAACAACTACTAATTCATCAGCTAATATATTTCCAAAAAGTCGAAAACTAAGTGATAGAGGTTTTGTGAAATCTTCTAAGACATTAATCGGTAAAAGAATTGGAGTTGGTTGAATGTATTTACCAAAATAACCCAATCCTTTTTTTGTAAGACCCGCATAAAAATAGGCTACTGACGTGAGTAAAGCTAAAGCAACCGTAGTATTTATATCATTCGTGGGTGCGGCTAACTCCCCGTGAGGTAACTGTATGATTTTCCAAGGGAAAAGGGCCCCGGACCAATTAGAAACAAAAATAAACAGAAACAGAGTTCCAATAAAGGGAACCCAAGGGCGATATTCGTCTCCAATTTGAGTTTTGCTCACGTCTCGAATGAATTCAAGGACATATTCAAAGAAATTCTGACCACCTGTTGGAATGGTTTGTGGATTACGAACAGCTATCGCAGCTGAACCTAGTAAAATAGCAATTACAACCCAAGAAGTTATAAGTACCTGGCCATGGATTTGGAAATCCCCTATTTGCCAATAAAAATGTTGACCTACTTCCACACCAGACATATCATATAACCCCTTCTTTAGGGTGTTGATTGAATATGATAGAATATTCATATTATCCTCTACCAGAAATATAACTTAAAAAATTTATTTTGATTCAATCATCTCTTTCTCGACTTGTCTACTTTTTTTTAGGATACCGATTAATCACATAATATCCCCAGTCCTTTCCCTTTATTATTATTATAGTTTTTGATAGTCCGGAATAGTAACCAAACTCTAATTCTATTATAAATTTTAGGAATTGAATTGTTGAGTTCATAAAAAAATCAAAGATTTCTTACATAGCTAGAACGACCGTCACAAATTGCAAAAACTAACTTGGTAAGAATTAATCGAATTGAAGATATAGCATCATCGTTTGCCGGAATAGAAATATCGGCGAGATCCGGGTCACAATTTGTATCGATTAAACAAATCGTTGGAATTCCCAAAGTAATACATTCTCGAAGGGCTGTATATTCTTCTTGTTGATCAACGATGATTACAATATCAGGTAACTCTGTCATATATTTAATCCCGCCCAGATATGTTTGCAAGTGAGATAATTGTCTCTTCATCACCGCGGCATCTCTCTTCGGGAGACGGTCGAGTCCCCCCGCCTTTTGTTCCATTCGTAAGTCCCTGAATTTATGAAGTCTTGTTTCTGTAGTGGACCAATTCGTTAAGATACCTCCAAGCCACTTTTTATTAACATAATGACATCGAGCCCTTATTGCAGCCCATGCTACTGAATCAGCTACTTTATTTTTTGTCCCAACAATTAAAAATTGTTTTCCTCTACTTGCTGCATCAAAAACTAAATCACAAGCCTCTGATAAAAAACGAGCAGTTCTGGTCAGATTTAAAATATGAATACCTTTACATTTTGCAGAGATATAAGGTGACATTCGAGGATTCCATTTTCGAGTACCGTGACCAAAATGAACTCCCGCCTCCATCATCTCTTCCAAATTGATGTTCCAATATCTTCTTGTCATTTCTCCACACACTTTCACTCTTTTTTAAATAAAGAGATGAGGTATCCTGAAATAAAAAATTGTTCCAACGGAACCTTCTTTTTTAACGTGGATTGGCCATTGATACACAACCCAAACCCGAAATTCCTTTCTATTCGTTAGTTTTTTTTTATTACATTACTAATTTACTAAATGCTAAATTAATTAAATAACAAAGATAAATAAAAAGAATTAATCTCTTCTGTTAAATCCCCAAAATCGTCGTTGTTTTGATCTATCACCTAAATTCTTAGAAAAAAAAGAATCCAACAATTCTCTGTGGTAAAACAAAATATCTCTTATTTTCTCCTCAAATCGATTCTTTTTTTTTTCAAGAGAATGCTATTGTTCTTATGTTGATTTGAACGGTGTAAGAATCCCTTGAATCCAGTACCAACGGGTATAATTCCCCCCAGAACAACGTTTTCTTTTAGTCCTTTCAACCAATCAATGCGGCCTCGGAGAGCAGCTTTTGCTAAAACTCGAGCCGTTTCTTGAAAACTTGCTTCGGATATAAAACTGTGAGTATTCAGAGAGGCTCTCGTTATTCCCAATAAGATAATTCGGTAACAGATCGCTTCTTCCAAAGCGCGTCCCGTCCGTTCTGCTCGAAACAATCCAATTAGTTCTCCAGGTAAAAAAACATTAGACATTCCATCCTCTGAAACCAAAACTTTGGATGTTATTTGCCGTACAATAATTTCGATATGCCTATCATGGATCTGCACCCCCTGGGATCGATAAACCTTTTGGATCTTATTAACTAAAGAGATACGACTTTGCGCTATAGTTAGCTCAGCCCCAATCAAGAATCCCCATGGAATTCCAAGAATTTTTTTTATACATTCGTTCCAACCATTAATCCGTTTTTCTAGATTTATTGATATTGAATCAACCGAACGAACCTCTAAGACTTGTTCCACTTTTGGGAGACCTTGCGTTATATCACCAGACCTCGATTTTTCATATATAAATGTAACTAAAGTATCCCCTTCATAAAAGATTTCCCCATAATCACCATGAACTGTTGCTCCTGGAGTAGCCAAACAAGGCTTAGCCGATCTTACTACTACAGAATCAAACTGAACAATTAGAACTTGACCCGATTTTAAGTACAGTCCATTTTTGGTTATACATACATTTTCACAAAGAAATTGTCCAAGACACATTTTTGTAAATGTCTCGTCACAAAAATTGTAATAAAGAAAATACCAATGCAATTTGAATGGATTCAAAACGATGTTACTACAAAAATCCGGATTATAAATTCTTCCATTTTCATCCATTAAATAATATTGATATTTAAGGACTTGAAAGGTTTGTTTTAAATTGTCAAATTGTAAATAATTATTTACCAAGATCTGATTATGAGTTATTAAATGGTACAATAAAAAAAAATTCGCAAACTGAAGAACTGTTCCTAAAGGACCGAATGAATTCTTAAATGAAATTGGGGGATCTTTTTTAATGGATTCTTTGTGATATTTTACACCGTTGAATGTGAATGGACCTATTCCAAAACAATTGGATGCTGACAAAATTATAAAAGACTTATATTCCTTATTTTTACCAAACAACGTACGAACAGTTCCTTGATTTTGGTTAAATGATTGTTGAAGTTTTATCTTGGAGTAAATGGAAAAAAACGGATTCATATTGGTATATTCTGAGCCATCATCAGAAAAAGGGGGGGGATCATTCCTTTTCCCGATATACGAAATGGCCGATTTGACTAAATCGATCCTTAGGAAATATCGAAGGATACCATTTGTCTTTACTTGAACAAAAGAAGCGCGGGCCTCTTCGATAAAAGAACTTTTTTTGTCTTGGTTCCAATTCAATACTAAACAAGTACGTAGTAATTGAATACTTGTGTCAGAAATTCTACGAGTGACTTTGCCATTTC